GTTCGCCACCATAGAACTCGACAGTTACACCTACTTGTTCAACACTATACTTTGATTCTGCCCTTCTAAAAGGAACATCGGCTCTCACAATTCCGTCTCCATCTACTAAAACTACCGGAAATGTTTCAAAAAAAGTGGGCATACGACGTACAAAAAGCTCGCGCCCTTCTTTATCTCTAAAGACGGGGTGTCCTAACCATCCAACAGCTATTCCATCCCCGTTGTCCATTGAACCTGCTCTGAATAATCCCCCTTTTGCCGGATTATTACCAATGTAATCATAAAAAGCTAATTTTTCGGGAATTTTAGACCAAGCTTCCGATAAACTCAGATTTTCGGCTAGTCCGGCGTTAACTCTTCGATATATTTCTTGCTGAAAGTATCCCTGATCCCACTGATAACGAGTGGGACCAAATAATTCGATTGGGGTAGTTGCTGAACCATACCACATAGTTCCAGCAACAACGAAAGCTGCAAAAAAAACAGCAGCGATACTACTAGAAAGTACAGTTTCAATATTTCCCATACGTAATCCTTTGTATAGACGTTGAGGCGGACGGACACTAAGATGGAATAGACCTGCTAATATGCCCAATGTACCCGCTGCAATATGATGAGAGGCTATTCCTCCCGGAACAAAAGGATCAAAACCTTCCGCGCCCCACGCTGGATTTACAGATTGTACTTTTCCAGTTAGTCCATAAGGATCGGACACCCATATTCCAGGACCATACAAACCTGTTACATGAAATGCGCCAAAGCCAAAGCAAGCCACCCCTGAGAGAAATAAATGAATTCCAAAGATCTTGGGCAAATCCAAAGAAGGTTTTCCCGTACGCTCATCACAGAATATTTCTAGATCCCAATACACCCAATGCCAGATAGCTGCCAAGAAGCACAAGCCAGAAAACACAATATGTGCCCCTGCGACACCTTCATAACTCCAAATACCCGGATTCGTTATAGTTCCTCCTGAAATACTCCAACCACCCCACGAATTGGTTATTCCTAAACGAGTCATGAAGGGTATAACGAACATACCTTGTCTCCACATTGGATCAAGAACAGGGTCAGAGGGATCAAAAACCGCTAATTCGTATAGAGCCATCGAACCGGCCCAACCAGAAACTAGAGCTGTATGCATTATATGGACAGAAAGCAATCGACCGGGATCATTCAATACGACAGTATGAACGCGATACCAAGGCAAACCCATGGAAATACCCCTTTATCAAAGATAAATAGACACTATGTCACCTTATTTTATCGCATTGGAAAGGACTATACTATGTACCTAAGTACCTAACCTTTTCAGTGGATTCTGTATGAACAGAATTGTTCCGTTATTTTCAATGGAACGGAACAATTCTGTTCATAAGAACAAAGAGAAGCAGATCTATTCTATACCCGATAAGTACCAATACGCAATGGGAGAATTGGTACCATTTTGTGGGAACGAATGCATAGATACTTGTTTATCATTCGAACGATCGATTGCTCCGTTCGTTAAAATTTTTCTTTATTCATTCTATCTTACTCTATAAACCTTCCAATCAATCTATCTAGAAAATAGAATAAACAGAAAAAAGGATGAAGACAATAAACCCATTGTTACGTTTCCATATTAAAGTGAAGTATAGTACTTAATTTTTTTTCTTTAATTTAATGCCCATTGGTGTTCCAAAAGTACCTTTTCGGAGTCCTGGAGAGGAAGATGCAGTTTGGGTTGACGTATAGTGCGACTTGTCAGACATATTGGGTCATATGGGATTTACCCGTTCTCTCCCCCGATCGAGATATCCTCTGTTTCGCCCAAGAAATATTGTATTGAGATTGAGTGAACCATCAATCATTTGGAGCGTGAAGTACAATTAGATCAATTTATATTGGGGATCAATATTATCAATTAGAAGAATTTATGGTTGACTTGGACTGATAAAAAAAAGTCTCCAGGCTCCGTTCAGAAAATACCAAATTGGTAACAAATTGATAATATATGTACGATTACCACTTGTATCATAAACGATTCTTATACTTACTATAGGAGCGATCTCAAACTGCCAACCAATGGAGTAGTATGATGAATACATCGAATAGTTTGGAGAAGACATGAAACAAATTGAAAAAGAAGTCGTAACAAAAAAAGTGGTACTGAGATCATTTGCCCTATATGTACAAATAGAATTCGGGCAGATCTTTTCCCGGAGTAGAACAAACATGAACCTAAAAAAATGGAAAGGGCCCATTCAGGAACAATAAAATGACATCGTGATTTGAATCTCGATGAAACAATACATCAATGAGAGGTTAGTTCAATAAGTTCAGTGAATTCTTTTTTTTTTATAGGTAAGGGAACAAAAACTCATCTTATGTTTTTTGAAAAATAGAAGAAGAAAACCCCCTTCATTAGAAAAACAAAAACCTGTTACAGAAAAAAAAGAAATAGAACTGGAATCGACACATTGATTCTTTTTTTCGCAATTTTTTTTTGAACCGTATGCATCCAAAGGTGCACGTACGGTTCCTAAGGGAACCAATTTTGTCCTAATCAACCGACTTCATCGAGAAAGATTACTTTTTTTAGGCCGAGAAGTTGATAGCGAGATCTCGAATCAACTTGTTGGTCTCATGGTATATCTCAGTATAGAAGATAATACTAGGGATCTTTATTTATTTATAAACTCTCCCGGCGGATGGGTAATACCAGGAATAGCCATTTATGATACTATGCAATTTGTGCCACCCGATGTGCATACAATATGCATGGGATTAGCCGCTTCAATGGGATCTTTCATTCTGGTCGGAGGAGAAATTACCAAACGTCTAGCATTCCCTCACGCTTGGCGCCAATGAGTTTTTTTATTTGAAAAAAAAAAGGAAGACTATGCCTTCGCCATATTGAATATGAATAATAAGTAATAATAGCATGGCACTTCGAGTTCGATATGAGCAAACCATTATTGTTTTTTTCATAACATGAGATTTTATGTCGAGATAGTAGTATGAAATAGAGGTCATTTCGGATTTGATCTTATGTGTCGGGGGTACATTTCAGCGTCACAAACCATTCTTTTTCACACCAGAATTCTCTTTCTGATATTTATGTTATGAAAGAAAAAGTACAAAAATGAAAAAAAAAAAAAAAAGATCATTTTTTCCTTATTTGATCGTATCAGAAAGGAACTTTGGGATTGCTAAATCACAGACAAAATAAATATATAAAGCAACAGAACCATCATAGTATTTTTTTTACTCCTACGAAAGGAAGGGTGGTAAATGGATCATTCAACGATCCGGATCGGATGGATTCTATTTCTTTCTTCAATAGAATAGAAGAAAAAGAAAAAGTAAATTCCATTGTAGAGCCGTATGCACAAAAGATGCCTGTACGGTTGTACAATTCTATTCTTTTTTCTTATATTTTTTTTTATCCCTTACTTTAGCCCAATCATGCAAGATAGAAGAACCCTTCATGATGCTATATCAATATCATCAGGGTTATGATTCACCAACCTGCTAGTTCTTTTTATGAGGCACAAGCAGGCGAATTTATCCTGGAAGCGGAAGAACTACTGAAACTTCGCGAAACCCTCACAAAGGTTTATGTACAAAGAACGGGTAATCCTTTATGGGTTGTATCCGAAGACATGGAAAGAGATGTTTTTATGTCAGCAACAGAAGCCCAAGTTCATGGCATTGTTGATCTTGTAGCGGTCGAAAATGAAAATACTAGGGATTTCATGTAAATCCATTTCAAACCATAATTCGAATTTTCTGCGATTTGATATTGAATAGAAAAAAAAAAATTCATGATCATCAATCATCAGGTTAAGATCGATCTAAACCAACCCATTCCATTCTAGAATTCTATATATACATACGACATGCCAACTATTAAACAACTTATTAGAAACACAAGACAGCCAATAAGAAATGTCACGAAATCTCCCGCTCTTAGAGGATGTCCTCAGCGTCGAGGAACATGCACTAGGGTGTATGTGCGACTCGTTCAGATCATGAGTTCGAACAAATGAGACAATTTTCCAGTATCAATGACCAGTACCAATGAAAAGGATAGATAGAGAAGATCTATCATATACCTATATTGTGTTTGGAATTTATGGTTTACATTGGTGCAAATCCAATCACCTAGATTTGAGATGAAAAGCAATTCCCCATTGGGGGCAAATGGTTATCCATTAAGCGGAGGAAATGGTATTATAAGAAGCAAAAAGGTTATACTCCTATTCTTGAAAGAACGGACTAACAGGGTCAGCTACCTAGCCAACTTTCATAATTAAATGCCGTCACTGTATGGATAACTCTTATTGTGAAAAGAACTATTACTGTATAATTGATGGGTAGAGCCAAAGAGTGTGAACTATACAAGTTAACAATAACATTTGATAAAATGAAAGAAGAGGCTCCGGTGTATAGAGAGGACCTCACCGTTTTAAAAAAAAAAGTAACCATAGAAACGATGGAACCCACTATTTTTTTTATTTGGTATCGTTAGAATTTCTTATTTCCAGGTGAAATGCCTGGAAGGAATAAAAAATCGTGGTTGGGGAAAGTCATAGTAGCAAAAGCCATTGGAATTTATATTTTATATATCGGAATAATCCGTTTTGTTATTAATTGACGGGGGGTAAAGGATGACTGAAAGAAGAGAAATCAATTAGTTATTCATTAAGGTTTAATTTGATTCAATGACCAGAGTTAGACGAGGATATACAGCTCGGAAACGTCGAACAAAAATTCGTTTATTTGCATCAACCTTTATTGGGGCTCATTCAAGACTTACTCGAACGACTACTCAACAGAAAATGAGAGCTTTGGTTTCCTCTCATCGAGATAGAGGCAGGCAAAAGAGGGATTTTCGTAGTTTGTGGATCACTCGAATAAATGCAGTAATTCGTGAGAATAAGGTATTCTATAATTATAGTAGATTAATACCAAATCTGTACAAGAAGCAATTGCTTCTTAATCGTAAAATACTTGCGCAAATATCTATATCAAATAAGAATTGTCTTTACATGATTTCCAATCAGATTATCAAATAAAGGATATGATATTATAAAATAAAATACAGAAATGATTGAAATTGAAACAGAATTCCCCGGAGAATGAACTCCGGGAAGATAGAATAAAAAAAATTAAGTAATATAAGTAGTAGGAATGAACGAACATGTTTCAATAAAAAAAAAAAAAAGATTTCTTCTTCCCCCATTTTTTATTTCTTATAACACAAGAAATAAATCGGGATTCTAGGCCTTTTGAACAAAACATCAATCTTAGCTTGAGTTCCGATTGGAGTTTTGAGTCAATTGAGGAGTATGTTTATTTATTTCTGGTTCTAGGACCAGTAGTTCTGGGGATCGACTCGGCTCTCTCAAATTGTTTCTCATTATTAAGAAAAGGTAACAAAGATAAAATACGAGCTTGTTTTATAGCAATAGTAATTAATCGTTGTTGTTTCAAGGTCAATTTATTCACCCGTCTAGATAATATTTTTCCTTGTTCACTAATAAATCGACTAATTAAACTCATGTTTCTATAATCGATTCGATCCCCAGATCCAATTGGGGACAAACGCCTACGAAAGGATCGCTTGTATTTACGAAAAGGTTGCTTGGATTTATCCATGGTTTATTCCTTATTTCTAAAATTCTATTTCTTTATTCATTTCAGATCTGACCGAAATAGGCTTTGATTCGCATCGTTTATATTATACATATCATATATAATACATATCATATGTATGTATATATATATATATGATATGAAAATGAAATCGGGTTTGATTTGTATTGTATATATTATGTATATTATATATGTTATATTATATATGTTAAATGTTAAGTTAAATATGTTAACCTAAATATGTTAAGTTCTTCCTCTTCCTGTTCCTTGGAAAGATCGCGCACACGTTCCGTTCCATCTATTTCTTTATTTCCCCATGAATCGTATGCTTGTGACAATAGCGACAAAATTTTCTCAATTCTAATCGACTGGATGTATTGTGTCGATTCTTTTGAGTAATATATCTAGAAATACCCGGCGATTCTTTATTGACACCATTTCGGACACAACTGGTACATTCCAAAATAACTCTGACTCTGACATCTTTACCCTTGGCCATGAACCCCCTTTTGATTTTGGATCGACTTAACTTCTTCTATTTTCGACCCGAACTGAAGAAGAATAAAAGAACAAAAAAATCAATAAGAAAATCAATAGAAATTACTAACTTGAAATTCAATTTTCATTTCTAAAGATTTCGTTGTGTTGTATGTGTTGTAATTATATAATTACAATTAATATTAATAGAGTAATAGTAATAATTAATAATAAAGTAATAATTAAGTAATACAATTTCTTTCTAACTATCAATTATTCCTATCTTAAATCCCAATATTTAATTTAAGTATCTTCTTTCTATGCTATGATTTCGTGGATTCTGCCCTAGATCTGGATACACATTTCCATTTCTGTTCCCCAAAATTCGATCTTAGATTCACCAGATTTTTGTCGAGGTTCAATACACTTTTTCTTTTTCTTTCCTTCCTATCCTCCTCCTATCCTAAAGAACTGAAAAAAAAAAAGGAAGAGGCGAAATTTTAGTCACGTCACGTAGAATCGTATCCCTAATTTTCTTCATTTCTTCGCATATTAATAACTAGAATGAAAAAAAAGGGAATGACAAGGCATCTGGGAATAAACGATTAATTTCTATCAATAGACCTGCTAAAGACCCAAACCATAGAGTAGTTAGCACAGGTGCCACGGAGAGATATGTTTTTATATCTCGCATTGAAAATCCTCCTTCTTTATTGTAATACATATATGTATGGTCAGATGTTGTAGTTCAAGATCATTTGTATTTTTTTTTTACTTTACGCGGAATTCCTAACTAAAATAGATATGTACAATGAACCGATAGATGAGATTTTCCTGTCCCTAAAAAAGAAAAAGATGACCCCTTCTTCCTGAGCATTTCCGATAAATTTTTATACGTTAGGTTTCAGATGTATAAAATTATTTTTATTTTATTATATGAAACCAAAAAGAAGAAGTGACAAGAAAATTCTATATAGATAGAGAGGAAAATAACAATGTGGAAAACAAGACAGGGATTTTGTACAATGACACTGTACAAGAACTTTAAAAAGGGATGTAGCGCAGCTTGGTAGCGCGTTTGTTTTGGGTACAAAATGTCACGGGTTCAAATCCTGTCATCCCTACCTATTACTTCTCTTATGGGCAGTAACGAGGGATTAATTAAGATCGATTGAAATTGGACATAATCTTTCATTTTTGCATGCTATACGTATGCAAGATATGTTTGGGGATAAAAAAACCTTTTCTTTACACTACAGTCGTATCTCCTGTAATAAGAAAGCGCTCTTAGTTCAGTTCGGTAGAACGCGGGTCTCCAAAACCCGATGTCGTAGGTTCAAATCCTGCAGAGCGTGATTCCGTTTATGTTATGTCGAATCA